TAATTTATATTTATTGTAAAAATTATTAGAGACGGTTAATGAAATTTTTCTTACATATAAATCATTTAATAAATATAAATAAAATAATATATAAATATATTTTATTTATATTATATATATATATATATATTAATTTTTTTTTTAATTAATTATTAATTATATTAATTATTCTTTATTTAAATGATCTGTATTCGGATTATAATGATATTAATTTTTAATATTAATATTAGGAAAAAAAAATAAGAGAAATAATAAAAATTTATTAATTTATATTAAATATATAATATAAAAAAAAAAAAAAAAAAATTCTATGTAAAAAAAAAAAATATATAATAAAATAATTATGTTTTTATAAATTTATTATAAATTTATTTTACATATAAATTTTAGTGTTTAATTTTAATTATTTTAAAAATAATAAAATTAAATATTAGTAGTAATTAATATTAAATATTTAAGAAATTAAGATTTAGTAATATTTAAATTAGTAACTAATTTTGTGCCAGCAGTTGCGGTTAAACAAAAATTAAATTAAATTATTTCAGTTTATAATAAATATTAAATTGTTTAAATTAAATTTTAAATTATTAAGTAAAATTTTAATTTAATTAAATTTTATATTAAAATTATGATTTAATAAATTTTAATATAAACTAGGATTAGATACCCTATTATTAAAAATTTAATTTATAATACTAAAATAGTAAATAATAATTTATTGAAACTTAAATAATATGGCGGTATTTTAGTTCATTTAGAGGAATCTGTCTAATAATTGATAATCCACGATTAAATTTACTTAATTTATAATTTTGTATATCATTGTTAAAAAAATATTTTTTAGTGATAATAATATTTAAAATTTAATAATAAAAGTTAATTCAGATCAAGATGCAGAATATAATTAAGAATATGATGGATTACATTAAATATATTTAAATGAATAATTTATTGTAAAATAAATTTGAAAGTGGATTTAAATGTAATTTTAATTAGTTTATTAAAATGATTAATAATTAAAATATGTACATATTGCCCGTCACTTTCATTTTAAAGTTGAAATAAGTCGTAACAAAGTAGAGGTACTGGAAAGTGTTTCTAGAAAGAACAAATTAGAGCTTGTAAAAGTATTTCATTTACATTGAAAGGAAATTAAAAATTAATTAATTTGAGGGGGTAAATTAATAAGTTAATAAATAATAAAAAAAATTTTAATATTAAAAAGAAAAATGGGGGTTTAAGTATTTTTAATAGAAAAAATTAATATATTTATAGTTAAATATTACTGTAAAGGAAATTATAAATAAATGAAATTAATTAAATAAAAAGTAAATTTAATTTATTGTATCTTGTGTATCAGAGTTTATTAATTAAGAAAAATTTATATAAATAAATCTCGAATTTAAAAGAGTTAATTAATTAAAAAATTTAATGTTGAATAATTATTTTACATAATTAATTAGAAATGAAATGTTAATCGTTTTTAAATATATCTAGTTTTTTTAGAAAGAAATTTAATTTTAAATTTAAATAATTTTATTTTTAATTTAATTTAATTATAAAAATTTAAAATTTAATATTTTAGGGGATAAGCTTTAATTTAAAATTTTATAATAAAAAAAAAATTAAAAAAAAAATAAAAATTTTTAGAATTTATATTGTTTAAAAAATTTAATTTATTATAAAAAATTTTAATTAAAATAAAATTTAATTGTAAAATTTAATTTTTTATAAAAAAATATTTTTTAATAAAAAAAAATTAGAAATAATGATAAAATTAGTATAATTTAAAAATTTTAAAATTAAAATTGTTTAAAGTTAAATAAAAGGAATTCGGCAAATTTTTATATTCACTTGTTTATCAAAAACATGTCTTTTAGAAAATAATTTAAAGTCTAATCTGCCCACTGATATAATTATTAAAGGGCTGCAGTATATTGACTGTACAAAGGTAGCATAATCATTAGTCTTTTAATTGAAGACTTGTATGAAAGATTTGATGAAATATAGACTGTCTCTTATTTATAAATTAAAAATTAATTTTTTAGTTAAAAAGCTAAAATAAAATTAAAAGACGAGAAGACCCTATAGAGTTTTATAATTTATTAATTTAATTTAAAATATTAAATTAAATATTTAAAATTATTAATTTATTTTATTGGGGTGATAAAAAAATTTAATAAACTTTTTTTAAAAATATACATAAATAATTGAGTAAATGATCCATTTTTAGTGATTAAAAGAAAAAATTACCTTAGGGATAACAGCGTAATATTTTTTTTTAGTACGAATAAGAAAAAAAGTTTGCGACCTCGATGTTGGATTAAGATAAAATTTAAATGCAAAAGTTTAAAATTTTGATCTGTTCGATCATTAAAATCTTACATGATCTGAGTTCAAACCGGTGTAAGCCAGGTTGGTTTCTATCTTTAATTTATTAAAATATTTTAGTACGAAAGGATCAAATATTTAAAATAATTTTATTTAATTGAATTTTAATAATAATAATAATTTTAACTATTTTGACAGAAAATTGTGATGGTTTTAGAAGTCATATATATATATATATACTATATATAAGTAGTATATGTTAATATTTGATTTATTGAATATTTTTATTGGTTTATTAATGTTAGTTATTGGAGTGTTAATTGGAGTTGCTTTTTTAACTTTATTAGAGCGTAAAGTTTTAGGTTATATTCAAATTCGTAAAGGTCCAAATAAAATAGGTTATTTAGGAATATTACAACCTTTTTGTGATGGGATTAAGTTATTTTCTAAAGAACAAGTTTATTTAAATTATTCTAATTATTTAGTTTATTATTTTTCTCCTATTATAAGATTTATGTTGTCTTTAATAATTTGAATATTAATTCCTTATATATTTAATATAATTATATTTAATTTGGGTATTTTATTTTTTTTATGTTGTACTAGAGTTGGTGTTTATACTTTAATAATTGCTGGATGGTCTTCTAATTCTAATTATTCTTTATTGGGTGGACTTCGATCTGTTGCCCAAACTATTTCTTATGAAGTTAGAATATCTTTAATTATAATATCTAGAATTATTATAATTATAGATTTTAATTTAATTAAATTTTTTAATTATCAAGTTATAGTTTGATTTATTTTTATGATAATGCCTTTAAGATTATGTTTTTTATCTTCATTAATAGCAGAAACTAATCGAGCTCCTTTTGATTTTGCTGAGGGTGAAAGAGAATTAGTTTCAGGGTTTAATGTTGAATATAGAAGAGGGGGATTTGCTTTAATTTTTTTAGCGGAATATTCTAGAATTTTATTTATAAGATTATTATTTGTTATTATTTATATGGGGGGTTATAATTTAACTCTAATATTTTATTTAAAAATAGTTTTTGTGTCTTTTTTTTTTATTTGAGTTCGGGGTACTTTACCTCGTTATCGTTATGATAAGTTAATATATTTATGTTGAAAAAGATATTTACCTGTTTCTTTAAATTTTTTATTATTTTATTTAGGGTTAAAAATATTTTTGAATTATTAAATAATTTTAGTATAAATTAATAGAATATTTATTCTTTCTTAAGTTTTCAAAACAAATGCTTATATTCAAGCTCATTAATTAATAATTTAATTTTTAAAAATTAAATTATCTCAAATAATATTAATTATTGGATTAATAATAAAATATAAGAAATAAGAGATTGTTAAAATTTGTCCTGTAATAATATATGGAGCTTCTACTGATCGTGCTCCAATTCAAGTTAATAAAATAATATTAATAATAAAAAATCAAAATAAAAATTGATTAATAGGATAGAATTGAATTCCTTGTATTTTTTTGTTAAAGGTAAATGGTAAAATAATTAAAATTAAAATTGATATAACTAAAGCAATTACTCCTCCTAATTTATTAGGAATAGAACGGAGAATTGCATAAGCAAATAAAAAATATCATTCTGGTTGAATATGAATAGGAGTGACTAAAGGGTTAGCTGGGGTAAAATTATCTGGATCTCCTAATAAATAAGGATTGATTAAAGATAATAAAATTAATATTAAAATTAATATAATAAATCCAATTAAATCTTTAAAAGTAAAAAATGGATGAAATGGAATTTTATCTAAATTTCTATTAATTCCTAAAGGATTATTGGATCCAGTTTGGTGAAGAAATAATAAATGAATTATTGTTATTATTAAAATAATAAAAGGAAGAAGAAAATGAAATGTATAAAATCGAGTTAAGGTAGCATTATTTAAAGCAAATCCCCCTCAAATTCAATTTACTAATATTGTTCCTAAATAAGGAATAGCTGATAATAAATTAGTAATAACTGTTGCTCCTCAAAAAGATATTTGTCCTCATGGTAATACATATCCTATAAATGCTGTAGCTATAAGTAAAAATAAGATAATAACTCCAATTATTCATGTGTATTTTAAATTAAAAGATTCATAATAAATTCCTCGTCCAATATGAAAATAAATACAAAAAAAAAAAAAAGATGCTCCATTTGCATGAAGGGTTCGGATTAATCAACCATAATTAACATTTCGACAGATATAATTCACTCTGTAAAAAGCTATTTCAATATTTGCTGTATAATATATAGTTAAAAATAGTCCTGTAATAATTTGAATAATTAGACATAAAGCTAATAATGATCCGAAATTTCATCATGAGGAGATATTTGATGGTGAAGGAAGATCAATAAGGGAGTTATTTATAATTTTGATAATAGGATGATTTTTTCGAATTGGTTTAAATAAATTTATCATTTTGGTTTAAATAAATTTATCATTAGAAATTAAAAATTAGATCGAAGAGGCCCAAAAAAAATATTGGTAATTTTTACAATTACAATAAGAGTAATAAATAAATAAATGATTATAATTAAAGTTAATAAATAATTTTGTTCATTATATAATTTAGATAAATTAAAGTTAAATTCATTATTAAAAAATAATAAGTTGAAAAAATTATTTATTTCGTCATTAAATGAAAAATTTATTCAAAATAAATTATTTTTATTTATAAATCTAATAATAAATAAAAATATAAAATAAATAAAAAAATTTTTATTAAAAAAAGAAATTTTAAATAATTCATTTGAGGCAATTCTTGAAACATAAATAAATAATACTAATAATCCACCTAAAAAAATTAAAAATAAAATATATGAAAATCAATAAGTATTAATTATTATTCTCGCTAAAATACATAATAATAAAGTTTGAATAAGAATTATTAATCCTATGGAAAATGGATGATTAAGAAAAAATATAAATATTGATAAAAAAATTATTGATAAAGATAAGAATGTTTTAATAATTTCAAAGAATAGTTTAATAAAAATAATAATTTTGGAGATTATTGATAAAGATATTCTTTTTCTTTGAAGTTTTTAAAGATAATTCTTAATTTTGATTTACAAGACCAAAGTTTTTTTTAAACTATAAAAACAAATGATAATAAATATATGGTTAGTAATTTTTTTAATATTTTTATTTGGGAATATAATCTTTGTTTCTAAGCATAAACATTTATTAATTGTTTTATTAAGATTAGAATTTATAACGTTAAGAATTTTTTTTTTTTTAATAATATATTTAATAACATTAAATTATAATATATATATATTAATAGTTTTTTTAGTTTTTTCAGTATGTGAAGGAGCTTTAGGTCTTTCTATTTTAGTTTCAATAATTCGAACTCATGGTAATGATTATTTTCAAAGATATAATTTAATTTAAAATGATAAAATTTTTATTTATAATTATTTTTATAATTCCTTTATGTTTAAAAAAAAATATATTTTGAATGGTTCAATTAATATTAATAATAATAATATTAATATTTATAAATATAACTTTAAATATTATAAATTTTTGTAATTTAAGATATATGATGGGGTATGACTTAATTTCTTATGGTTTGATTTTATTAAGAATTTGAATTAGTGCTTTAATAATTATAGCAAGAGAAAATTTATATAAAATAAAATTTTTTGATAATTTTTTTTTATTAAATATTATTTTATTATTAATAATATTATATTTAACTTTTAGTATAATAAATTTATTTATATTTTATTTATTTTTTGAGGGGAGATTAATTCCTACTCTTATATTAATTATTGGGTGGGGATATCAACCTGAACGAATTCAGGCTGGTATATATCTTTTGTTTTATACTTTATTTGTTTCTTTACCTTTATTACTTGGTATTTTTTTTATTTATTTGAAAATAAATAGAATATTTATATATTTTATAAAATTTTATAATTATAATATATTATTATTATATTTAAGAATAATTATAGCTTTTTTAGTTAAAATACCTATATATTTTACTCATTTATGGTTACCTAAAGCTCATGTTGAAGCTCCTATTTCTGGTTCAATAATTTTAGCTGCTATTATATTAAAATTAGGGGGGTATGGTTTATTACGAATTTTAATAATTTTACAAAAAATTAATTTAAAAATAGGCTTTATTTGAATTATTATTAGTTTAATTGGTGGTTTATTTATTAGATTAAAATGTTTTTGTCAAATTGATATAAAATCTTTAATTGCTTACTCTTCAGTTGCTCATATAAGATTAGTAATTGGGGGAATTATAACAATAAATTATTGAGGTTTTATAGGATCTTATATTTTAATAATTGGTCATGGATTGTGTTCTTCCGGTATATTTTGTTTATCTAATATTAGATATGAACGTATTGGGAGACGAAGTTTATTTTTAAATAAAGGAATAATAAATTTTATACCTTCAATAAGAATATGGTGATTTTTATTTATATCCTCTAATATAGCAGCTCCTCCTTCATTAAATTTAGCTGGAGAAATTAGATTAATTAATAGATTAATTAGTTGATCTTGATTAAGAATAATTATATTAATAGGGATTTCTTTTTTTAGAGCTGGGTATAGATTGTATTTATATTCTTATACTCAACATGGGAAATATAATATAGGAGTTTACAGATTTTATAGAGGGGTATCTCGGGAATATTTAATATTAATATTACATTGATTACCTTTAAATATTATAATTATAAAAATTGATTATAGAATAATTTGATTTTACTTAAATAATTTAAATAAAAATATTGATTTGTGGGGTCAAAAATATGAGAGAATCATTTTAAGTTATTAAAAAATATTCTATTTGTTTTATTAGATTTTTTTTTTTGTTTTTTTTTATATTAATTAATTTTTTTATGATGATTTATTTTATTATAAATAATTTAGTGTTAATATTAGAGTGAGAAATTATTTCTTTTAATTCTATAAATATTGTTATATCTATTTTATTGGATTGAATATCTTTATTATTTATAATATTTGTAAGATTAATTTCTTCTTCTGTTATTTTTTATAGAAAAAGATATATAAGATCAGAATTAAATTTAAATCGTTTTATTATTTTAGTTTTAATATTTGTTTTTTCTATAATTTTATTAATTATTAGACCTAATATGATTAGAATTTTTTTAGGTTGAGATGGTTTGGGTTTAGTTTCTTATTGTTTAATTATTTATTATCAAAATATAAAATCTTATAATGCTGGTATATTAACTGCATTATCAAATCGAATTGGTGATGTTATAATTTTAATGTTAATTTCTTGGATGATTAATTATGGTAGATGAAATTATATTTTTTATTTGGATTTTATAAGAGTTGATTATTCAATAAAAATTGTTGGTATATTAGTTATTTTAGCTGCTATGACTAAGAGAGCTCAAATTCCTTTTAGTTCTTGATTGCCTGCTGCAATAGCTGCTCCTACTCCTGTTTCTGCTTTAGTTCATTCTTCTACTTTAGTTACTGCTGGGGTTTATTTATTAATTCGATTTAATAATTTATTGATTGATATATTTTTTTATAAAATTTTGTTATTATTATCTGGTTTAACAATATTTATAGCTGGTATTTGTGCTAATTATGAGTTTGATTTAAAGAAAATTATTGCTTTGTCAACTTTAAGTCAATTAGGTTTAATAATGAGAATTTTAAGAATAGGTTATAGAGATTTAGCTTTTTTTCATTTATTAACTCATGCTATATTTAAGGCTTTATTATTTATATGTGCTGGTGTTATTATTCATATAATAAGAGATAATCAAGATATTCGTATTATAGGTGGAATTAGAATTTATGTTCCAATAACTTCTTTATGTTTAAATATTTCTAATTTAGCTTTATGTGGGATTCCTTTTTTGGCTGGATTTTATTCAAAAGATATAATTTTAGAAATGGTTAGAATAAGAAATTTAAATTTATTTATTTTTTATTTATATTATGTTTGCACAGGTTTAACTATATTTTATACTTTTCGATTATTAATATATTTAATAATTAATGATTTTAATTTATTAGTTATTTATAATTTATATGATGAAGATTTTATTATGTTAAAAAGAATATTATTATTGTTAATAATAAGATTAATTTCTGGGAGAATGTTAAGATGATTAATTTTTTCTTATCCTTATATAATTTATTTACCTTTTAATATAAAAATAATAGTAATTTATGTTATATTATTGGGTATAGTTATGGGATTTTTTATTAGAAATATAAGAATTTATTCAATTAATAAATTTTTAATAACTTATAATTTAAGTTTATTTTTAACTGTTATATGATTTTTACCTGGTTTATCTGTTTATTTAATAAATTATTGATTTTTAAGTTTAGGTCAAAATTTATTAAAAAATGTGGATATGGGTTGAGGGGAAATTTATAAAAGACAGGGTATTTATAATATTATTAAAAAATATTCTATTATTTTTTATATTTTTCAAATAAATAATTTTAAAATTTTTTTATTTAGATTTGTTTTATGAATAATAATTTTTATTATTATATTATTTATAATATTATATTTAAATAGCTTAAATTTAGAGTGTAATATTGAAGATATTAAGGTAATAAGTATATTTTTAAATATAAATTTATATTTTTAAATATAAATTTATTTATAAAAATAATTTTTTTATTTTTACAATGAAAATGTAATGTTTTATATTTAAACTATATAAATATAAGAAATATTAATGATTTTAATCACTATATATTAAGTTAGCAGCTTAATTAAAAATATATTTCTAATTGGAATTTTTATTCAATTTTATCATTAACAGTGATATACCTCTAGTTTGGTTTCAATTAATAAATAAGGAGTAAAAACTCTATCTTTTAAGTCGAAATTAAATGCAATTTTGCTTCTTATTTAGTTAAGATAAATTAATTAATTAATATTTTTTGAATGCAAATCAAATGTTTTTATAAACTATAATCCTTTAAATTTAAATTAATTTCTTCATTTTAATATATTTTGATTTCATTCATGGTATAGTCCAATTAATAATATAATAATAAAAAAAAAACTAGTTTTATATCATACAATAAAATTAACTATTTTAAATGTTGGAATTATAGGGAAAATTAATGCAATTTCTACGTCAAAAATTAAAAAAATTATAGTAATTAAAAAGAAGTGTAAAGAAAATGGAATTCGTGCTAGTGACAATGGATCAAATCCACACTCAAATGGTGAGCATTTTTCTCGGTCGAGAAGTGATTTTTTTGAAATAATAAATGAAATTATTATTAGTAAATTTGAAATAATAATTATAGTTGTTGATAAAATTAATAAAATAATAATTATTTATATTAATTAAATTATTAATCTTTTTGATTGGAAGTCAAATATACTAAATATATTATATAAATAATTAATTTCCTCATCAATAAATAGAAATATAAAGGAATAATCAAACTACATCTACAAAATGTCAATATCATGCTGCTGCTTCAAATCCGAAATGATGGTTTTTTGAGAAATGATTATTTAAATGACGAATAAGACATGTTATTAAAAAAATTGTTCCGATAATTACATGAAGTCCGTGAAATCCTGTTGCTATAAAAAAAGTTGATCCATAAACTCTATCTGCAATAGAAAATGGGGCTTCAATATATTCATAAGCTTGTAAAATAGTAAAATAAATTCCTAAAATTACAGTAATAAATAATCTTTGAAATGTTTGAGTAAAGTTATTTTTTATAAGGGCATGATGTGATCAAGTTACGGTAATTCCTGATGTAATTAAAATAATAGTATTAAGTAATGGAATTTGAAATGGATTAAATGGAATAATTCTTAAAGGAGGTCATATTGCTCCGATTTCAATATTTGGTGAAAGACTTCTATGAAAAAAAGCTCAAAAAAAAGAGATAAAAAAAAAAATTTCTGAGATAATAAATAAAATTATTCCTCATCGAAGTCCTTTTGAAACTAAAATTGTATGTTTTCCTTGAAATGTTCCTTCTCGACAAATATCTCGTCATCATTGATATATTGTTAATAATACAATTAAGTATCCTAATATTAAAAGATTTATATTGAAATTATGAAATCATTTAATTAATCCTGTTACTAAAGTTATTACTCCAATAGCTCCAGTTAATGGTCAAGGTCTATAATCTACTAAGTGATATGGATGATTTTGATTTATTGACATTAATTTACTTCACTAGAATATAAAGTAGTAAGAATAGAGATTACATAGGCTTGAATAATTGCTACAGCAGATTCTAAAGTTAATAATAAAATTTGAGAAAAAATTAAAATTATGATTAAATAATTTGATATAGTAACTCCATTACTTCTTAAAAGTGTTAATAATAAATGTCCGGCAATTATATTAGCTGTTAATCGAACAGCTAATGTACCTGGTCGAATAATATTACTAATAGTTTCAATTAATACTATGAATGGTATAAGAATTGTTGGTGTTCCTTGTGGAATTATATGGATAAATATATGTTGTGTATTATTAATTCATCCATAAATTATAAATCTAATTCATAATGTTAGAGATAAATATAATGAAAAATTTAAATGACTAGTTCTAGTGAAAATATAGGGAAATAATCCTAAGAAATTATTAAATAAAATAAAAAAAAAAAGGGAGATAAAAATGAATGTTGATCCTTTAAATCTGTTAATTCCTAATAAAGTTTTAAATTCATTATGAAGTTTATTTGAAATAAAATTTCATATTATAAAGTGACGATTAGGGATAAATCAAAAAGAATATGGAATTAATAATATTCTAATAAATGTTCTTATTCAATTTAGTGATAAATTAAAAATGTTAGTTGATGGGTCAAAAATTGAAAATAAGTTATTTATCATTTTCAAGATTGGTTTGATGAAATTTTAATAATTTTTTTATTATTTAATTTAATTAATTTATAATTAAAAATGAAAAAATTTAATGAAATAAAAATTAAAAAAATAATAATAAAAAAAAAAAAAAAAAATAATCAGTTAATAGGTATTATTTGAGGTATAAAAGAATATTACTTAGTAATTATTTAAATTTGACATATTTATGTTATAAATTAACTAATTCTTTATTTCATTAGAGATATGTGCTAAATTATCATAATATGGTTTAAGAGACCATTACTTGCTTTCAGTCATCTAATGAATAATTATTAATTCAATTAATAAAATTTTTAATTGTAATTCTTTCAATTACGATTGGTATAAATCTATGATTAGCTCCACAAATTTCTGAACATTGACCAAAAAATAATCCTGGTCGATTTAAAAAAAATCTAGTTTGATTTAATCGACCAGGATTAGCATCAACTTTAATTCCTAATGAAGGTACTGTTCATGAATGAATTACGTCAGTAGCTGTAATTAAAATACGAATTTGATTATTTATAGGTAAAGTTACTCGATTATCTACATTTAGTAAACGAAAATTATTTATATTGTTAGAATTAATTATGTATGAGTCAAATTCTACATTATTAAAATCTGAATATTCATAACTTCAATATCATTGATGACCAATTGATTTTAAAGTGATTAATGGATTATTAAGTTCATCTAATAAGTAAAGTAATCGTAAAGATGGTAATGCAATAAAAATTAAAGTAATGGCAGGTAAAATAGTTCAAATTAATTCAATTATTTGATTTTCTAATAAAAATCGATTAATATATGAATTAAAAAATAAATTTAATATAATATAAGAAACTAAAATTGTAATTATAATTAAGATAATTAAATTATGATCATGAAAAAAAATAATTTGTTCTATTAATGGAGAAGCTCCATTTTGATAATTTAAATTGGATCATGTTGCCATTTCTAAAAAAAGGATAATCCTTTATAAATGAGGTTTAAATCCATCACATGTAATCTGTCATATTAGAAGTTACTTAAAATTGGTAATTCATTATAAGAATGTTCTGAAGGTGGAAAATTTTGATATCATTCAATTGATGATGGTATATTTAGAGAAAATAAAATAATTCGTTGATTAATTATTGATTCTCAAATAATAATAATAATTATTATTATTGAAAATAGTGAAATATAAGATCCAATTGAGGAAATAATATTTCATGATATAAATCTATCTGGATAATCTGAGTATCGACGAGGTATTCCAGCTAATCCTAAGAAATGTTGGGGAAAAAATGTTAAATTAACTCCAATAAATATTGAAATAAATTGGATTTTTAATAAAAAATTATTTATTGTTAATCCAGTGAATAAAGGATATCAGTGAATAAATCCTCCTAAAATAGCAAATACAACTCCTATAGATAATACATAGTGAAAATGAGCTACTACATAATATGTATCATGAAGAGTAATATCAATTGAAGAATTAGCTAATACAACTCCTGTTAATCCCCCTACTGTAAATAAGAAAATGAAACCTAATCTTCACAATATAGAAGGGCTATAATTAATTTGTGTTCCATGAAGGGTTGCTAATCATCTGAAAATTTTAATTCCAGTAGGTACGGCAATAATTATAGTTGCTGATGTGAAATAAGCTCGAGTATCAATATCTATTCCTACGGTAAATATATGATGAGCTCATACAATAAAACCCAATAATCCAATTGCTATTATTGCATAAATTATTCCTAAACATCCAAAAGTTTCTTTTTTTCCTCTTTCTTGAGAAATAATATGAGAAATTATTCCAAATCCAGGTAAAATTAAAATATAAACTTCAGGATGACCAAAAAATCAAAATAAATGTTGGTAAAGAATAGGATCTCCTCCTCCTGCAGGGTCAAAAAATGAAGTATTAATATTTCGATCAGTAAGAAGTATAGTAATAGCACCTGCTAATACGGGAAGAGATAGTAATAATAGTAATGCTGTAATACCTACTGATCAAACAAATAAAGGTATTTGATCAAATGATATGTTATTAACTCGTATATTAATAATTGTAGTAATAAAATTAATTGCTCCTAAAATAGAAGAGATTCCAGCTAAGTGAAGGGAAAAAATTGCAAGATCTACTGAAGATCCTCCATGAGCAATATTAGATGAAAGTGGGGGGTACACTGTTCATCCTGTTCCTGCTCCATTTTCTACAATTCTTCTAGAAATTAGTAAAATTAATGAGGGGGGTAAAAGTCAAAATCTTATATTATTTATTCGGGGAAATGCCATATCTGGGGCTCCTAATATTAAAGGAATTAATCAATTACCAAATCCTCCAATTATAATAGGCATAACTATAAAAAAAATTATAATAAAAGCATGAGCTGTAACAATAGTATTATAAATTTGATCATCTCCAATTAAAGATCCTGGATTACCTAATTCAGTTCGAATTAATAAACTTAAAGAAGTTCCTACTATTCCTGCTCAAATTCCAAAAATAAAATATAATGTACCAATATCTTTATGATTTGTTGAGAATAGTCATTTTCGCTAAAAAAAAAAATAAAATGGCTGAGTAAATAAGCGATAAATTGTAAATTTATTAACGAGAAATTCTCTTTTATTAGTCTTATATTCAATTATGATGTAAAATTGCAAATTTTAAGGTGTATATAATATATTTACTAAGGCTTAAAGAAGCATTCTTTATAAATAATTTTGAAGATTATTAGTTTAATTTAACTTAAAACCTTAAATAAAAAATAAGGTTCTAATAATTAATCCTAATCTTGAAATTAATCTAAAAATATTAATAAAAATTAAAAAATTATTTTTAATAAAAATTTTTGATCATTTTAATTTAATATTATAAAATATAAAAGATGAATAAATAATTCGAATATAAATAAATAATATAATTAATCTTGTTATTACAAAAATAAAAGATATAACTAATAAGTTATTTAAAATTAAATAATTAATAATTATTCATTTAGGAAAAAATCCTAAGAATGGGGGTAAACCACCTAAAGATAAAAAATTAATTAAAATTGAAAATTTAATTATAAAATTTAAATTTAAATTAAATAATTGATTAACATAAAAGATATTAATAATATAAAATAAAAAACATATAATAAAAATAAATAAAGAATATAATAAAAAATATACTATTCATAAATTTTCTCTTACAGATAAAGCTAATAATAATCATCCTAAATTATTAATTGAAGAAAAAGCTATTAATTTTCGTATTGATGTTTGGTTAAATCTTCTTAAGGTACCAATAATAACATTAAAAATTATTACTAAAAATAAAAATTTTAAATTTATATAATAAGACAATAAAATTATAGGTGAAATTTTTTGTCATGTTATTAAAATAAAACAATTAAATCAAGATAATCCTTCAACTACATTTGGGAATCAAAAATGAAAGGGAAATGATCCTATTTTTATTAAGAGGGAGGAATTAATAAGAATAGATGTAATATTATTATTAAAAGAATTTTTTAAAATTAAAAAATTTAAGATAACAATAAATAAAAAATTAATTGAGGCAATAGATTGAGTTAGGAAATATTTTAATGAAGCTTCTGAATTTAATAGATTATTGGGGTTAGAAATAAGGGGGATAAATCTTAATAAATTAATTTCTAAACCAATTCAACATCCTAATCATGAATTAGATGAAATAGAAATTAAAGTTCTAAAAAAAATAATAAATAAAAAAAATATTTTATTTGAATTAATTAAAAATAAAATTTAAAATAGAAATTAATCTTAGTGAGTATTATACTCATATTTTATAAATTATATTTTAATGTAAGATGCATAATAATTTTTGAAATTGTAAGATATAGTTTAATTCTATGAAATATAATAAAGGTAATAATTTACATAATTTATTCTATCAGAATAATCCTTTAATCAGGCACTTTATTTAAAAAAAAGGAATTTCCTTTATATTTGGGGTATGAACCCAAAAGCTTGCTTTAGCTTATTTTTAA